AAGGGCCATTTTATTCAATTACTGAATGAGTCAGTAGGCGCATAAGATAGATCTATCTATGTATATATATATATTATAAGTTATAATATAAGTATACACAGTAGACTCATACTAGTTAGTGTCCCCTTCGGGAACGATAATTTGGATTTATTTAAGGAGTCTTTTTATTTACTTAAGGAGTATAAGTATAAGGTAATTTCGGTTTATTGATATTTGATTTGATAAATATCAACAAAATGAATTGTTTCAAGACCAACCCGAATGAAATTGATTTGAATTGACCTGACCCCCATCAGAACGAAACAAAATTCATTTGATGGATACATGTACCTACCAATTCGACGTAGATCCAAGATATTTTATTGAAGCATGTGCTGAAGAGATTTTGGTTGCGCTCTGAACCCAATTTTTAGAGAAAAAACAAATTTCGATAACTTGTTGATCCCCCAGATTTTCATATTTTGATTTCTCATCTGTTAATTTCCTGGCTTAGTGTGATATGGAAATATGCCTCTCTGATCTTAACAAGAAGTTAATCAATGAATGAAAGTGGAAGAAATGAAGTTTAACCTTCTTTGTTTTTATATTAATATATTAATTTTCTAGAATCTTCAGAATAAAGATTCGAATGAGTGATTCATGAATATAAATGACGAAAACGAATCAAAAAATGCTATGGTATGGGATCAGAAAAGACGTAAAGATCCTTCGGATCTAGTCATACCATTCCATTATATTGACAATTTCAAAAAGCTGCTCATACTATGAGCATAGTATGATGGCGGTCGGGCGATTATGCCCCCATCGTCTAGCGGTTCAGGACATCTCTCTTTCAAGGAGGCAGCGGGGATTCGACTTCCCCTGGGGGTAGGTTACTACGAAAGGAAGTTGATCATGGATTATCAATAAGACTCGAATAGACTCTTTCTGGGTCGATGCCCGAGCGGTTAATGGGGACGGACTGTAAATTCGTTGGCAATATGTCTACGCTGGTTCAAATCCAGCTCGGCCCAATAATTAATAATTCGCTGATTCACCATGAAATGATATAACCCCTTTAGTTTTCCAGAAATGGCAGATATGAAAGAATCAAAAAAGTCCAATTTTCTGATATATCCCCACCACTATTTTTTTATTTGTTCCATTTATTTGGTCTCATAAATTCTGATTCTTATCTTGCTAGTGATCTAGATTTATATCAGGATTTTTAAGTATAAAGTCTAATGAAAAGAAGAAAGCAAAGACAAAAAGACGCTTTTTCAATGAAAAATGGATTCTCAATCGATTTGGCAATAACGAAAGGATTACTAATAATCAATAATCCGTGCTGCTTTCTTCTTTCACTAAAGTGTATATTCATGTGGATATCACTCACGTCTCTGTTACAACAGGGCACTATTAATCGAAATCGAAATGGTTTGAATCAAATCATAATAATACGGATGCTGTACGTTTTATTTCTCCGGGATTGTAGTTCAATTGGTCAGAGCACCGCCCTGTCAAGGCGGAAGCTGCGGGTTCGAGCCCCGTCAGTCCCGACGGATCCAAATCCAATAAAAAATACATAAATATCTCTCTCCATTTTCTGTTAAACTGGGTACAAATGGTATAGTTTCATTCCCCAAGGTATCCTTCTTTTTCTTTGTTTTCCAAAAAAATGAGATCATTAAAAAAAAGGAGTTTACAACTTAACTCCTTCCTTTTTTCTATTTTCTGTTTGTTTGGGTTTATTTGTAAACCGTTTGGAGACAATGGAAGTGGAAAGCGGGTAGATGATTGTACAATAAAGGCGGTAGTTTATTGAAAAGACAGAATGGAAAAGAATGAGAAATCAAAATAAAGTCTTAAAATATAAAGGAAAGGGATTCTTTTGAGTGAATCAGGAATCAAAGTTTGGATTGGTATGTGGATAAAAGATCCGCCTATGTTATACTATTCAATTCTCGACGATGAATCGACTTGATAGCTCAGATATTGTTATTCATGATATTGATCCGATTCAATATCATTGAAATCTAATCGATCCCATTGAATTGACAAACGAAAGATTTATCATCTCTATGGGATCAAATCCCGAGTTATTGCGAAGTAAAAAAAAAAAAACGGACCGATGAGATTATGGAAGTAAATATTCTCGCATTTATTGCTACTGCACTGTTCATTCTAGTTCCTACTGCTTTTTTGCTTATAATATATGTAAAAACGGTCAGTCAAAGTAATTAAAGTGATTAATTTGAATTACACTCGATTTCTTAGTTCTTATCAATTATTTAAGAACTCAAACAAAAAATTCAATTTACCAAATGCAATGAACGGACTAGAATCCGCAGTAGCCTCTAAGATCCGATAGTAATAGTATGGTCGAACGATTCAAAAATGAATCGTTCGACCATACTATCCATTTTTATTATTGTAATCTAGAAGGATACAAACTGAATCGAGATCAATCTACAATATGGATATGGATCTTCATAAATGTTAATATCAATTAAATATATGGAATGCACAGAGTATCTCAATTCTATTTCTTTGCTTCATCTATTTATTTCCTTTATCCATTTGATTTTTGTTGATTCCTGAAATAATCGCGAGGCAACTCGTATTATTTTCTAATTTATAGAAAATTAGAAAATAATATAGAAAGTAATCTTTTTTTTAGCATTTCAAAGAAGTAATTGATTGCGCGGTTTACAGATAATCCAAGGAGTTCTATGGTAACTTCTTCGGATTTCGAAATTCGAAAAGGGTTATCCTATCGATTTTGAATCCTTCAGCCATGATAGCAAACGAAAGCACAGCAGAAATAAAAGCCAATACAATTTCGGAATGAAGATATTTTTATTAATTCAATTTATTAATTCGAAATTGAATTCAATTAATGAATTCAATATATTAAATAATTAATAAAGATTATTTATCCTTTGCAAAATGATCTATAAAAAATCTATAAAAAAGTGATACAATTTGATTCCCCAACTCAATTCGTAGTATCTCTAGAGTCCACTCCTTCCCCATATTACGAGTGAAAGGGAAAATGTAAAGACTACCATTAACGCAGCCCAAGCGAGACTTACTATATCCATGTGAATTATGTCCCCTATCTCTCTGAATATGAAGGAATTATTCCATTAGTGTTTATTAATAATAGTGGAATCACTGGTGCAGAGTCAAAAGGGGATTCTGACCCAACGCCCTTGATGAAAGACTCCAATAAATATGAAAAATTAAACTGCAGTTACGCTTTTCTTTTGAAGTATCAAAGGGAATGCTACTAATATATATATGTAGGAATACTGATACCTATTCTTTATTTTTCTTGTCCTTCATTATCATTAAGGAATCATTAAGTAAAAGAAAAAAGCCAATTATCCATCCAATCTAATTCAAGACCCGGCCAGTAGACACGACATTAGTAAAGGAAAAAAAAGGGTAACTCTTTATTTGATATGATAGCCCTTCCACTACTATAATCTTTCCTTGAATCCTAAATACAACGAGTTACGGCACTTTAATTTAAAGAAGGGAACCCCCAGTTGTTTACAATCAAGAAAGTCTCAAGACTACGCGTGTTTTGCCGGGAAAAATTCGGCGAGTTATAACAGCAAAGGAGAATAAAGAATAAGGGATTTCGGGTCTTGTCTCTTGTTAATCAGGCGACACCCAGATTTGAACTGGGGAAAAAGGATTTGCAGTCCCCCACCTTACCGCTCGGCCATGCCGCCAAAACGATACCAAATAGATGCAAATATTCCCCTTTATTTGTTATTTGTTTTTTTGGGGGGGCCGGCTCCTTCCCTTCAATTAATTTTATAGTATCTCAAAACACCCAATATCTAAATACCTCTCTTTTCTATTAAAAATCTATTAAAAAACCAAATGGGAATTCTTTTTCAGTTCCAAAAGCCAAAATTCAGAACAAATTGGAACCATTAACTCTATGACTGTAAATTCATGACCCACTCTTGGATTTACATCTCAAATTGTCTTTCCCTAATGATATAAGAAAATCCAAATTGATACATAACTAATCAGTCTTTTTTTTTTTTTGAAAAAATAAACCTTCTCAACTCAATTTCAATTATAATGTCAATTATTAGTATATGTAAACCCCAAACATAAGTTGTGTTCCACAGTTAGCTTATGGGGTATATTATTTGTGTATGATGCCTGTTTATAGGGAATTGGCGGACACTTGTCGTACTGCAATTTAGATTGATTAGATTGAAGAGAAAATAGAAATTTTGATAGAGTACGACATGTGCTGTCCCGAGTAGAAGTATGCAATAAAGGAGAGCGATGTATGTATAGATAACTATAGCAGCGCGGGTTTAATAAATACAAGCCTTCTTATGCACTTCAATGGTATTCTAAAAAGAAAAATTCTACGAAAAAAAAAAAAAAGGAGTTCTCTGCAAATCATTTTTGGAACAATGGAATTCACGAAAGAGTTAAGTACTCAAAAAATGAACTTTCTATTGTTATATTGTTTCTGATTATTATGTCTTTATCTCCGTGAATGGATTAAATCCCGAATCCATTTATTTTTCTGATATCCAATCGGATTGGAATATGGAATATCATAATAATGGTATAAAGTGAATTTTCTATTCTAGACAAAATAAAAAACTCCATAATTCTAAGTGGAATTTCTCAATTCCTTTCCGTTTGGATCTGTCTCTTAGAAATTCCAATTTAACTAGGTCTAAAATTCAGTCTAAAATCATCTTTTTTCCTCCGTTCATACGTATTTCATACATTCCATATATATGGAGTTGGGTCAAATTTCATGTGATTCAGTAAACAGAATCGAAATTCCATCATTGCTAGATCGATTCATATGATTCAATGCAGAATGAGAAAAGAATGGGATTTTTTGATAAATGGGAAATTTAAAATGCTCGGTGACGGAAATGCGGGAATGTCTACAATACCCGGGTTGAATCAGATACAATTTGAAGCATTTTGTAGGTTCATTGATCAGGGCTTAACAGAAGAGCTTT